ACTACCCCCTTTTTTGTATTTCCTTAATTTATTTCCTTAATTGAATTTCGGTTGATTAGGATGAAGTTCCTTAAAAACCTCCGCCTTCTTTAAAATATCCTGAACAGTTCCTGTAGGTTGAGCCCCTTTTTCAAGGAAATATAAAATAGCAGGAACATTTAAATAAGTTTGATTCTTTATCGGATCATAAAAACCCACTTTCCGAAGATCTTTTCCTTCTCTTCGGGCTCGAACATCAATTGCAACGATTCGATAGACGGCTCATTGGGATAGATGTAGATGAACAACACCCCCCCTAGAAACGTATAGGAAGCTTTATCCTCGTACGGCTCGAGAAAAATGATTGATTCGAGGTTTTGTCTCTGTATGGAATTCTATCTAAGAAATGACAACTGGATCCATAAAATGATCAAATCAATTAAAGATGTAAGTCTTTTTTTTCTTCTTTCTTCCTTAAAATGAAAAAGAAACCATTCGTACTCTCATAACTCAAGTTGGATAACTTTCAAACAGGTCAAAGTAAAATCTTTCGGCAATTTCATTTATTGAGCGGTCTTTCGTCCTTTTTTGTTTGTCTCGTTTAAAATCGGACTCTTCAGTCTGATCCAGTTATTAAGACAATTAAAAAGGTGTTTCCTTGTTCTGGGATCCTTTGTTTTATTTTAAATCATTGGGTTTAGACATTACTTCGGTGCTTTTTAATCCTTTCAAAATGGCAGCAACATACCCTTTTTGCGATTTCTCTGAAAGAATCCTACAAGACGATGGATTCCCTCGTGAAACACTTTGGATCGAAAAAGTTTGATCAATTCCAATAAATTTTTGAATTTGAAACTTGCTCGAATTGGATTCTTTCGATTTCCATACCCAAGATATATTTACGAAGTTTTTTCAATTTTTTTATTGATTGGCATTAACCCTAGACCCTTGCCCCGAGAAATAAATTAATACTTTCTACTCGAGCTCCATCATGGACTATTTACCTTCCAAGACAACAAAAAACGAGGGGTTCTAGTGAAACAGAACCAATGATGTCGAGCCAAGAGCACCTTCATTCCTACATAAAATGGTGGATGTACAAATCCACAACGGATCGTGTTCTTCAAGTCGCACGTTGCTTTCTACCACATCGTTTCAAACGAAGTTTTACCATAACATTCCTCTAAGAACCGGTATGGAATTGATTCAATTATGGAATCATGAATAGTCATTGGTTGGGCTGATGTATAAACACCATAATCTATAGTATTTTCTCTATCTTCTATATCTATAGTATATAGATATAAATAATACTATAGATATAGGTGAATAAATATTTTTCTGAAGAAGTCTTAGTAAGACCCCATCGCTAATATTTATTTGTCTAACATATTATATTAATAAATAATTTTTTTATATAAATAATAATAAAGAAGACGAATAAATGAATTCTTTTTGATTCTGCATCTTCACGTGACTTAATAGGAGAGAAAGATTTAGCTTCTAAGGAATGATTAAAACAATTTCTCTTTCGAAATTTATTCGAAATTTAGAAAGTTCCCTTTTCGACATCATTATTCGAAGAAAATTTGATAGTTAAAAATCACTTTTGATCATCTTAGGAAAAAAGACTTATCTTTTTTTTTTTTAGTGAATCATCAACAATTTCGATTTCAATGATTTAAAATAGATAAATACACCAAACAACAAATCCAATTTTTTTTTATGAGATGGCTAAAAAAAGATTAATGTAAGGTAAGATTTTAATTCTTATTCTTTTTTTTTTTTTCATCTGATTGATAAAATCCAAAGAATGGGGAGGTTTTCGTATCTATCAATTCGATCAAATAGACTGAGCAATTGTCACCGTTTATATAGATATTGAAATGAACGCCTTCCCATTACTGATTAACTCCTATCTAACCCCATTCTATGGGACTGATGCAGCATAAATCAAAAGAAAAGAAGGGGGTGTCCTAGTCTTTTTTATTTTTACGAAATGCGAGCTGTCTAGGCACAAAGCCAAACAAGTCCAGATGAAGTCCAGTTTTTGCTCCTTTTTTTTGCTATTTTAGCCTAACTCATTGATTAAGAATTAAGAGACTTAGTGAATTTAATTAGTACCAAAAACCCCCTCTTGGCGAAAAGTCAAGAAATCTACAAAAAAGAAAATTGAATCTAATTAGGCTAATTTAGGGGGTAGAGAATACGAGATAGGGAATATGGATTCTTTACGCATCTCGATTCAGTTTTTGAAAAAAAAAAAACGATTCATCGAAGAAAAAAATCAGAAACAACAATCACATTCCAGCTAACATTTCGATTTTAAACAGAACATTGTTAAAAAAGCAATCTAGATTCTCATAGAATATATATGTTCTGGGACGGAAGGATTCGAACCTCCGAATAGCGGGACCAAAACCCGTTGCCTTACCACTTGGCCACGCCCCATTTAGATTTCTATGCGATACTAATAAAGTATATTGCTGGTTTTGTTTGTTTGTCAACTCTAGTCCAAATA